ATTTCCCTGGGATTGTAGTTCAATTGGTTAGAGCACCGCCCTGTCAAGGCGGAAGTTACGGGTTCGAGCCCCGTCAGTCCCGATAAATCCAACAAATCCATCAATTAAACTCTCTCTTTTCTGTGAAAGATGGGACAAAGGGCAGGGCATAATTTCCTTCCCAAGAAAAGGGTTTCTTTTTTTTTTTTCGTATTTCTCATCATCAAACAAATAGATGCAAATTTTCGGTACGTCAACGGGTACCGATTGATGATATAAATATATATATATTTGGATTAGTACAATTGTTGGTAGCATTATATTCAGGATTCCAAGATATATTGGATCTTTGTTTTTTCAATTGTTCATAATAGAATATGGGCAGAGAATACCACAGGGTTCTTGGTAGGACATACGTAGCACATACACAAATGGAATTCATTTGTTATATGACCAAAAATAAAAATAAAGGAAATCTAATTTCCCCCACGAGCTACGTTTCCAAATTATCTCGGTTTCTGGTTCTGATTTTGGGGAATCTCAATTAGTAAATTTCTTAATTTGAATTTGAAAAATCTATTTTATTCAAATTGCACACTGAACTTTTAATATATGTCTCCTAGCCCTAAATATAAGAATCTGAGGAAAGAAGATAAAAGAAGGATAAAGATCGTCCCATAATGGCATCTTTCGAATTAATTTAGTGAAGCAATTAATAAAAATTCCTCCCTATTTTTCTATTTATTGTATTTTCGGAGTCCCGTCGAAATCAAAAAGGCTACTATTGGTAGAATATTAGATACTTTTTACTAGGATTCATCTTTATCACACGTCTTTGTCTTCAAAGAAAATTAGATCATTAAAAAAAAGTTTAGAATTTAACTTCTTTCTTTTTCCATTTCACCTCTATTGTTTATTTTGGTTTGTGGCTAATGGAAGTGGAAGGGTCGTCCGAGAAGTATCATCGGATAATGATACAGGAAAGGCGTAGGGTAGGTTAGCGAAAAGAAAGAACAGGACAGTAAATAAAAAAATTCTTGATTGGATCAGGAATCCCATTTTTTATTTGATTCGGTGTGGATAAAAGATGTTTTTATGGTATACTATTCAATTTTCGAGATAAGTTTATTTCATAGCTCAGATATTGTTATTTAGGCTATGGATTCGATTGAATAAGGTCGATAGGGAATTCATCTATTGAATTTACAGGCAAAAGGTTTATCATCTCTATGGGATTAAATCCTGAGTTATTGTAAAATTAAAATAAAAAAACGATTAAATTATTAAATTATGGAAGTAAATATTCTTGCATTTATTGCTACTGCATTGTTCGTTCTCGTGCCTACTGCTTTTCTACTTATCATTTACGTAAAAACAGTCAGTCAAAATCAAAGTAAAAATGATTAATAAATTTGATCGAAACCAGACTTCTCGCGAAAAGGATTCAAGTTCCGCGTCTTAAATGAAATGCGCGGACTAGAATCGTCAGTATTCTATCCGATCCAATAGTATATGGTAGAAAGAAAGATTCATATCTTTCTTTCTACCATACTTTCTCGTCGTTTTATTGTTTTTATTGTGGTGTAGTGTAAAAAGAAAGGGGTCCTATACAGTGTATAAAATACTTCAGTACTTTAGTAAAGTTGTACTCTAATAATAATACAAACTTAATATAAATAAATTTTAAATACTACATACAATAGGCTGGATCTTCCTATATGTAGATATAACTTCCATATATGTAATGTACATAGTACCTAATTCTATTTCTTTGCTACATCTATTTGTTCCAGTTGAAAAAACTTTTCAGAATGATCTATAAAGCTATTGATAGAGTTTTATTCCTCAACTCAATTCATAATACCTCTAGAGTCCACTTCTTCCCCATACTACCAGTGAAAGAGAAAATGTAAAGACTACCATTAAACCAGCCCACGCGAGACTTACTATATCCATGTGAATTATGCCCCCTAATTTCTAGAAATTATTCTATTATTGTTCACTAATAATAGTGGAATGAGTGGCGCATAGTCAAAAAGGTATTCTGACCCAACACTATTGATGAACCAATCAACGAAATAAATTTCTATTTATAAAAAACCTATACTTGATACTTGCTTAGAATTAAACAAGTATAAAAAAGTACTTTTCCTCTGCTGTGCTTATGCTGGGGAAGAATTAAGCCAGTTCTATTAACAAAAGAGTTATATCAGCAGAACAAGAACGGGGCAGTAGATTTTTATTATTTTGTTGATCAGGCGACACCCAGATTTGAACTGGGGAAAAAGGATTTGCAGTCCCCCGCCTTACCACTCGGCCATGTCGCCAAAAAATACAAACTAGATGAAATCTTTTCCTTTATTGGTTCCTTTGGGTTAGTTAACTTCTTTTTTTTTATTGTACTTGTATTTTACATTGTGTTTTCCTTCATCCATTTCCTAAAAGAACCCCCCCCCCCGGCGTCTCCTTTTTCTATTTAAAATGAAAAAGAAAGCGTAGATTTTCGGTCACAAAAGCCAAA